TGGGGCATAGGGGTTACATCTCGTACGAAACTTAATAGTATACCACTTCTACGAATAGCCCGTAATGCTGCATCTCTTCCTAGACCAGGACCTTTTATCATTACTTCTGCTCGTTGCATACCTTGATCGACTACTGTACGAATAGCGTTTCCTGCTGCTGTTTGAGCAGCAAATGGTGTCCCTCTTCTTGTACCCTTGAATCCACAAGTACCGGCCGAGGACCAAGAAACAACCCGACCCCGTACATCTGTAACAGTCACAATGGTATTGTTGAAACTTGCTTGAACATGAATAACTCCCTTTGGTAGTCTACGTGTACTTTTACGTGAACCAATACGTCCATTCCTACGTGAACCAATTCTTGGTATAGGTTTTGCCATATTTTATTATCTCATAAATATGAGTCAGAGATATATGGATATATCCATTTCATGTTAAAACAGATCTTTTATTTTTATTTGTACATTTGGGGTCCTTTAGGGAGTTCTTTTTAGAAAAATTATCCTTGTCTTTGTTTATGTCTTGGGTTGGAACAGATTACGATAATTCGTCCCCGCCTACGGATCAGTCGACATTTTTCACAAATTTTACGAACAGAGGCCCTAATTTTCATATTTTGCATTCCTTAACTTAAACTTAATTCCTAATTTACTTAGTGGAAGAAAATAAGTTTCTTGAAATTTAATTTAAAATCTCGAATTGTATCTCCCCAAAAGTAATCTAAAATCACCTAATCGTTCGAGTTTGAATCTTTGTTGCGGAGTCTATAAATTATACGCCCTCGGGTTGAATCATAACGACTTACCTCAATTTTGACTCTATCTCCTGGTAGTATCCGTATAAAACTACGTCGGATCCTTCCTGAAACATAACCTAGAATCAGATCTTCATTATCTAAACGAACCCGGAACATACCGTTGGGAAGTGATTCAGTAATTAAACCTTCATGAACCCATTTTTGTTCCTTCATTCCAGGTAAAACCCCCTTGAAATATCAACTAATGGAGGAGGAGTGATATTAGATAACTCTTTCTCTTTTTTTTTTTTTCACAAATAGTCACGTATCTAATTTTGATAGTCGAAGGATTACCATATATAACACAAGATTTCTCCGCCGATTCCTTCTAATCGAGCTTCTCGGTCTGTCATTATACCTCGAGAAGTAGAAATAATTACAATCCCTATACCACCTAAAATTCTAGGAATTCTTTGATAGTTAGAATAGATTCGTAGACCAGGTCGACTTATCCGTTTTAAATTTAAAATAGTTTGAGATGGCCCCTTCCTATTTCTTCTATGTTGTAGGGTTAAAACCAAAAAATCTTTGTTGTTTTCCCGATGTTTTCTCACGTTTTCTATAAAACCTTCTCTTAAAAGTATTTTTACAATGTTTTCAGTGATGCTAGTAGATGATATTCGAACCGTTACTTTTTTATGCATGTCAGCATTTCGTATAGAGGTTATTATGTCAGCAATAGTGTCCCTACCCATAATGAACTAAAATTTGGGGTTCCTAAAAATTTAGATATAATAAACATGATATTTTTTGTTATGAAGTAACATTATTAAAGGTATATACGTGAGACACAATCTATTAATCATTCAAAATACTCTACTATAACTTATAATATAACTCTATATGATGATGATGTTCTTATCTTATAATACTTCAGGGGCTAATGATACTATTTTAGTAAAATTTAACTTTCTTAATTCTCGGGCGATCGCACCAAAAACTCGAGTTCCTTTTGGATTTCCTTCTTCATCAATGACAACTGCAGCATTGTCATCATATCGTATTATCATACCATTATCGCGTTTGAGTTCTTTACAAGTACGTACAATTACAGCTCTGATCACTTCCGATCTTTTTAGGGGCATATTTGGTACTGCTTCTTTGATCACAGCAACAATAACATCACCAATATGAGCATATCGGCGATTACTAGCTCCTAGTATTCGAATACACATCAATTCTCGGGCCCCGCTGTTATCTGCTACATTCAAATAGGTCTGGGGTTGAATCATATCATTTTTTTATCTGTTCTTTCAATGCAAAACAAAAGGGGCTAAAAAAAAAAGAAACGAAACCTGCAATTGCTTTTTTATTCCAAGAACTCTTTCTTTTGGTTATACGTTTCTATCACGAAATAATGAATTGAGTTCGTATAGGCATTTTGGATGCCGCTATTGAAATAGCCTTTCTAGCTATATTTTCTGCTACTCCACCCATTTCATAAAGTATTCTACCTGGTTTAACAACAGCTACCCAATATTCGGGAGATCCTTTACCCGACCCCATACGTGTTTCCGCAGGTCTTACTGTAACGGGTTTGTCTGGAAATATACGTACCCATATTTTTCCACCACGGCGGGCATTTCGTGTCATTGCTCGTCGCCCTGCTTCTATTTGTCTAGATGTGATCCAAGCGGGTTCAAGTGCCTGAAGAGCATATCGACCGAAACAAATAGAATTACCTCGATACGATATTCCCCTCAT